GACTAACACGTAAATGTCACTATTTTATTAAATTGTTTATTGAAAGGATATACATAGATATCTTTTTACCTATCATTAATATTTCAAAAATCAGTGTAAAAATTTTATTTAAATCAAAAAAACGAATTACTGATAAATACAGTTACAATGATGAAACAAATCAAAATACAATTCATTTTATTTCGACTATAAAAAAGCCTATTTCAAATATTATTAATAAAAATTCACAGATCTTTTGTGACTTCTCTTCCTTGTCACAGGCATATGTATTTTACAAATTATCACAAACCCAAGTTATCAACAAGTATCACTTGAAATCCCTATTTCAATATAACGGAACAATTCCTTTTATTAAAGATAGAATCCAAAATTTTTGTGGAACACAAGGAATATTTCATTCCGAATCAAGGCATAAGAAACTTCAATATTTTGGAATTAATACATGGACATGGAAAAGCTGGTTAATGGGTAATGACCACTATAAATGCGATTTATCTCAGACTAGATGGTCTAGATTAGTGCCGCAAAAATGGCGAAATAGAATCAAGCAAAGTTTTATGGTTCAAAATACAAACTCAATAAATTTTGATTTATATGAAAAAGAACAATTAATTCATTACGAGAAACAAAACAATTATGCAGTGAATTCATTACCGAGTCAAAAAGATAAATTTAAAAACTACAAATATGATCTTTTATCAAATAAATATATTCATTATGATTATGAAGATAAGAAGGATTCATACATTTATGGGTCGGCATTACAAATAAAAGAGGCCCCGAGGGTTACCTATAATTACAAGACATATAATCCTGAATTTTTTGATTGGCCAGAAGATATAGACCTTAGTAATTATCTACGAGAAGATTATATTATTGATAGGTATAAAAATACGGATAGAAAATTTTTTGATTGGAGAACTATTAATTTTTGTCTTAGAAAAAAGATCGATATTGAGGAATGGACAAATATAGATATCGGGGGCAACGCCAACATTAAAAAAAATACAAATGCTAATAATTATATGAAATATGAAATAATTGATAAAAATAAAATGGATAATCAAAATCTTTTTGATTTCGCGATTCATAAACAAATAAACCCCGCCAATCAAACAAAAATATCTTTTGACTGGATGGGAATGAATGAAGAAATACCAAATTGGCCAATATCGAATCCGGAACTTTGGTTTTTCCCGGAATTTGTCTTACTTAATGATGCATATAAGATTAAACCGCGGATCATACCAATAAATTTACTTCTTTTTAAATTTAATAAAAATATCAACAAAAAACAAAAAAAGGATATGCGTATATCATATAATAAAAAAAAATCGCTCGAATTTGCGCATAGAAATCAAGAAGAAAACCAACAGCCAGCCGGGGGGGGTCTTGGATCTGATTCATCAAAAAAACAAAAAGATGTTAAAGAAGATTATGGGGGATCATACATTCAAAAACACAGAAGGAAATACAACATATCCGCGGAGCTAGACTTCTTCATGAAAAGATATTTTCTTTTTCAATTGAGATCGAATCCTTCTTTTATCCAAAAAATAATCAAAAATGTCAAGTTATATTGTCTACTGCTTAGATTGAGAAACCCAAAGGAAATTGCTATATCCTCTATTCAAAGAGACGAAATGAGTCTGGATGTAATGCTGATTCCAAAGGTTATAACTCTTACAAAATGGATAGAAAGGGGGGTGTTGGTTATTGAACCAGCTCGGCTATCCATAAAATGGGATGGGCGATTTATCATGTACCAAACCATAGCTATTTCACGTGTGCATAAGAGTAAGCATCAAACAAATCGAAGATTCCAAGAAAAAATAAATGTTGAGAAGAATAGTCTTAATGAATCTATTGCACGACATGAAAAGTTGTTTGGGAATAAAGACGAAAATCATTATGATTTTATTTTTCCTGAAAACATTTTATCTCCTAGACATCGTAGAGAATTGAGAATTCAAATTTGTTTCGATTCGAAAAATGTAAATGTTGGGGATAGAAACCCAGTATTTGGCAATGGGAACAGTGCAAGGCACTGCGGGCAATTTTTTTATGCGGATAAGCGTTTTGATGGAGATACAAATAAATTGATAAAATTATTTCTTTGGCCCAATTATCGATTAGAAGATTTAGCTTGTATGAATCGCTATTGGTTTGATACCAATAATGGTAGTCGTTTCAGTATGTTAAGGATACATATGTATCCACGATTGATAATGAGTTGATGGTATTATTTCTACGGATCAAGCGGGCATATCTGGTATAATATATGAAGACAAAAAAATATGCATGCGCCTTGTGTTATATTCTGGTACATGATACTGATTCAATGACCTTATCTTAGCAATTATATCTAGGAATGAGTCGTCATAATCTTTTTATCTTGGGTCCATTCTTCTTTATGGGTGTTGTAGAAATGTACCAATCCTTTGAACCCATACCCGCGAATAAAATTGAAAATTGGATTGATTAATTGAATTTGATAAAAAAAATAAAGAAGTATACGAATAAATCCAGATTATTGTGTATAAGAAATTAAAATGACTGGCATTTATTATTATTACTGATCAGTAAAATACATATCTGTAAAAACTAAAGAAAAAGGGAAGAAGGATTCTTTAATTAAATTATGTCAAAATTCATTTCGGTTATTCCGCAAGAAGAAAATAGGGGGTCTGCTGAATTTCAAGTATTCAGTTTCACCAATAAGATACGTAGACTTACTTCCCATTTGGAATTGCACAGAAAAGACTATTTATCTCAGAGAGGTCTGCGGAAAATTCTGGGAAAACGCCAACGGCTACTGGCTTATTTGTCAAAGAAAAATAGAGTACGTTATAAAGAATTAATTAGTCAATTGAATATTCGGGAGCCAAAAACTCGTTAAGTTAATTTGAAAATTCGTTTTGAATTCTTTGATTTATTAGATTTCTATTCTACTTTAATTTAAAATTTAAATTAAAATTATATTTTTGAATTTTGATGAACTACATTTAGTTTTCAGCAATTCATGGAATAATGAATCGGGTAAAAAATATATGACTGTACCAACTACAAGAAAGGACCTCATGATAGTCAATATGGGTCCTCAACACCCATCAATGCATGGTGTTCTTCGACTCATTGTTACTCTAGATGGGGAAGATGTTATTGACTGCGAACCCATATTGGGTTATTTACACAGAGGAATGGAAAAAATTGCAGAAAATCGAACAATTATACAATATCTTCCTTATGTAACACGCTGGGATTATTTAGCTACTATGTTTACAGAAGCAATAACAGTAAATGGACCAGAACAGTTGGGGAATATTCAAGTACCGAAAAGAGCGAGCTATATTAGAGTAATTATGCTAGAGCTGAGTCGTATAGCTTCTCATTTGTTATGGCTTGGCCCTTTTATGGCAGATATCGGTGCGCAGACTCCTTTCTTCTATATTTTCCGAGAGAGAGAATTAATATATGACTTATTCGAATCTGCCACAGGTATGCGAATGATGCATAATTATTTCCGTATCGGAGGGGTAGCTGCCGATCTACCTTATGGCTGGATAGATAAATGTTTGGATTTCTGTGATTATTTTTTGACAGGGGTTACGGAATATCAAAAGCTTATTACGCGCAATCCCATTTTTTTGGAGCGAGTTGAAGGGGTGGGCGTTATTGGCGGAGAAGAAGCAATAAATTGGGGTTTATCGGGACCAATGCTACGAGCTTCCGGAATTCAATGGGATCTTCGTAAAGTCGATCATTATGAGTGTTACGACGAATTTGATTGGGAAGTACAATGGCAAAAAGAAGGAGATTCATTAGCTCGTTATTTAGTCCGAATCTGTGAAATGACGGAATCCATAAAAATAATTCAACAAGCTCTGGAAGGAATTCCAGGGGGGCCTTATGAGAATTTAGAGGTACGGCGCTTTGATAGAACAAAGGATTCCGAGTGGAATGATTTTGATTATCGATTCATTAGTAAAAAACCTTCGCCTACTTTTGAATTGTCTAAACAAGAACTTTATGTGCGAGTAGAAGCCCCAAAGGGGGAATTAGGAATTTTTCTGATAGGAGATCGGAGTGTTTTTCCCTGGAGATGGAAAATTCGTCCGCCCGGTTTTATCAATTTGCAAATTCTTCCTCAGCTAGTTAAAAGAATGAAATTGGCTGATATTATGACAATACTAGGTAGTATAGATATTATTATGGGAGAGGTTGATCGTTGAAATGATAATTGATACGACAAAAGTAGAAGCTATCAATTCTTTTTCCATATCGGAATCCTTAAAAGAGGTTTATGAACTCATATGGTTACTTGTTCCTATTTTTACTACTGTATTAGGAATCATAATAGGAGTACTGGTAATTGTGTGGTTAGAAAGACAAATATCTGCAGGAGTACAACAACGTATTGGGCCTGAATACGCGGGTCCTTTGGGAATTCTTCAAGCTCTAGCAGATGGTACCAAACTACTCTTTAAAGAGGATCTTCTCCCATCTAGAGGGGATATTCGTTTATTCAGTATCGGACCATCTATAGCAGTCATATCTATTTTACTAAGTTATTTAGTAATTCCTTTTGGATATCGCCTTGTTTTAGCCGATCTCAGTATAGGAGTTTTTTTATGGATTGCCATTTCCAGTATTGCTCCTATTGGACTTCTTATGTCAGGATATGGATCAAATAATAAATATTCCTTTTTAGGTGGTCTACGAGCTGCTGCTCAATCGATTAGTTATGAAATACCATTAACTCCATGCGTATTATCAATATCTCTACGTGCGATTCGTTAGGACATGCACTTTTTTTGCCTATTTTTTTTTATTTCATTTTCATTCTAGGAAATAATTTTAGTTAGTTCTAAGAAAAAAGTTGAATATATTGATGAATGTATTGAATAGATATCCTCATTTTTGATTCATCATTCGGGGCGATAAACTAAACCAGATAGTTATATGAGTGAAATAAAACGGCTTAGAAATTGGCAGTCAAAAGATTAAGTCTCATTCCCTAGGTACAAGGGTTAAACTAAGCGGACGTAAATATAATACAGTAGAAACGGGTTACCCCAAAACTGGTTGACTAATCATCATAGTTTGAAGCGGGTCTAAAAGATTCACTGTATGGAGTTTTTACTGCTGTATGTTACCATACCGGGGGTCGAACAAAAATGAGTGGGTGGTTAGGAATACCAAGGTACACAAAGGATTTATTAGTAATATAATAGAGATAATGTAAGTAAGTTATCCAAGGGGTTATTTCCGCATAACATAAAAGGAATCCTAATGGGGCTTTACGTTGGTAGAAATGATCAAGAAGTACTTCCCCGCGATCCCGATCCAGAGTATACTCCTACCCACTGATTAAACAAATTACTATCAGGAACGAAGGAACCCTTATATTTTATTTATCCACATTAATACAGATAAAATTCTTATCGTGATTCATGAACTAATAGAATGTCTAATTCTTCTTTGTAATCGAAAGAAATGAGTAGAAATATCTATTGATACAACATGATATAACGAGTATTTTCATTGAAGTGTTAAGTTATTACTGAACAAAAAAAATAAAATTATAAAGGATGAGATCAATTCAGAAGCATTTTTTTTGTTATTATGGCAGACAGAATTGCGTTGGTCTAATTTTGGACTCTCCGATGTATCTTTACTCTATCTACCCTATAAGACAAGTATATATATCGAGATAATATTGAACCTGCCCTTAGATTTATTTGTGGCCATCGAGGAGCCGTATGAAGCTTAAGTCTCATGTACGGTTTTGCAATAGCGATGGGAATAGTGATGTTCTCACCGACTATGATTATCTAACAGTTCAAGTACGGTTGATATAGTTGAGGCACAGTCAAAGTATGGTTTTTGGGGTTGGAATCTTTGGCGCCAACCTATAGGGTTTACTGTTTTTTTAATTTCTTCCCTAGCAGAATGCGAAAGATTACCTTTTGATTTACCAGAAGCAGAGGAAGAATTAGTAGCAGGTTATCAAACCGAGTATTCTGGTATAAAATTTGGTTTATTTTACGTTGCTTCCTATCTCAATCTACTAGTTTCTTCATTATTTGTAACAGTTCTTTACTTGGGCGGCTGGAATTTCTCTATTCCGTACATATTAATTCCTGAGCTTTTAGGAATAAATGAAATGGGTGGAGTCTTTGGAACGACAATTAGTATCTTTATTACATTAGCTAAAGCCTATTTGTTCCTGTTCATTTCTATCACAACAAGATGGACTTTACCTAGGATGAGAATGGACCAACTATTAAATCTTGGGTGGAAATTTCTTTTACCTATTTCTTTAGGTAATCTATTATTGACAACTTCTTCCCAACTCTTTTCATTGTAAAGGCACAGGATATTCTAGATTCATACCTTTTCTCAAACAAGAGAAAGAAACATCAAATTATTCATAGATATGCAAGATATGTTCCCCATGGTAACTGGGTTCATAAATTATGGCCAACAAACAGTAAGGGCTGCAAGGTATATCGGTCAAAGTTTTATGATTACCTTATCCCATGCGAATCGTTTACCTGTAACTATTCAATATCCTTATGAAAAATTGATCACATCGGAGCGTTTCCGCGGTCGAATCCACTTTGAATTTGATAAATGCATTGCTTGTGAAGTATGTGTTCGGGTATGTCCTATAGATCTACCTGTTGTTGATTGGAAATTGGAAACTGATATTCGAAAGAAACGCTTGCTTAATTACAGTATTGATTTCGGAATCTGTATATTTTGTGGTAACTGCGTTGAGTATTGTCCAACGAATTGTTTATCAATGACTGAAGAATATGAGCTTTCCACTTATGATCGTCACGAGTTGAATTATAATCAAATTGCTTTGGGTCGGTTACCAATGCCAGTAATTGGAGATTACACAATTCGAACAATTATGAATTCGATTCAAATCACAAAAGCCACGGGAAAACCACTTGATTCAAGAACAATTACCAATTGAGTAAGTTTTGATCTAAAGTAGCGAAGCTTCTTTCATTTCCTTGGTCAATAACTAAAAATCCTAACTATCGAGTGGTGAGAATAGTGGTTTTCTTTTTGATTAAAAATTCATATATATCTTAGATAATTTCGAAATTTCTCGGTTTATATATAATAATTATTATAATATATATAACTTTCGGATAGAGAAACAGATATATTAATAAGTATATCTACATCAACCCCACCCCATTATATTTAATTCAATATTAATACGGGAACATATCAAAAAATAAATAAAATAATATAGAATTATAGGGTAACTTCTTTTTTTCTGGGTTGGTCAATCGTATCATGAAAAATTTCGACTGAATTTATCTTTTATTTTACATAGAATGGATTTACCTGGACCAATACACGATTTTCTTTTGGTTTTTTTGGGATTAGGTCTTATATTGGGAGGTCTAGGAGTGGTATTACTTACCAATCCCATTTTTTCTGCCTTTTCATTGGGATTGGTTCTTGTTTGTACATCCTTATTCCATATTCCATCGAACTCGCATTTTGTAGCTGCTGCACAGCTTCTTATTTATGTGGGAGCAATAAATGTATTAATTGTATTTGCTGTGATGTTCATCAATGGTTCAGAATATTACAAGGATTTCCATCTTTTTTGGACCGTTGGAGATGGGGTGACTTCATTGGTTTGTACAAGTATTTTTGTTTCACTAATTACCACTATCCTAGATACGTCATGGTACGGGATTATTTGGACTACAAGATCAAACCAGATTATAGAGCAGGACTTGATAAATAATGGTCAACAAATTGGGATTCATTTATCAACAGATTTTTTTCTTCCATTTGAACTTATTTCGATAATTCTTTTAGTTTCCTTGATAGGCGCAATTGCTATGGCCCGTCAGTACTAAATACTTATAATTAATAAGGACTTTCTCTTTTCTTTAAATTCTATTTATTTATTGTTCATGGATAAAATTCAAAAATGGAAATGCTCTTAGTTGTATCTATTATCTATTAACAATACCTTACTTTAAATTACATTACGTACTTTCCTTTTATATTATTCTATTTTAATCAATTGAATCGGTTGAATTTTTGTTCATATTGAAATGAATTGAGATTGATGAGGGGTTGATCAATGATGCTCGAATATGTACTTGTTTTGAGTGCCTATTTATTATCCATCGGTATCTATGGATTGATTACAAGTCGAAATATGGTTCGAGCGCTTATGTGTCTTGAGCTTATACTGAATGCAGTTAATATCAATTTTGTAACATTTTCTGATTTATTTGATAGTCGCCAATTAAAAGGAGATGTTTTCTCTATTTTTGTTATAGCAATTGCAGCTGCTGAAGCAGCCATTGGATTAGCTATTGTTTCATCAATTCATCGTAACAGAAAATCAACCCGTATCAATCAATCTAATTTGTTGAATAAATAATTATAATCATATACATATAAATTAAATAAAATATAGTTACCAATTAAAATGGGTATGTGCGACATAAGCATATGATATGGTGCTCTTTGCTAAAACGTAATAAATCAAAGTATCTTGTCCCTCTTTCATGAGCAGATCCAGAAGTTGGTTGGTTCTGGTAAATCTAAATCATTGATTCGTCTAGTGTCTACAATATATAATTAATTACTAGATCGAAAATTTATGATGTTAAAAAAATTTATAGCTCCAATGTCACATTCAGTAAAGATTTATGATACATGTATAGGATGTACTCAATGTGTACGAGCCTGCCCCACGGATGTATTAGAAATGATACCTTGGGACGGATGTAAAGCTAAGCAAATTGCTTCTGCTCCAAGAACAGAAGACTGTGTAGGTTGTAAAAGGTGCGAATCCGCCTGTCCAACGGATTTCCTAAGTGTCCGGGTTTATTTATGGCATGAGACAACTCGTAGCATGGGTCTAGCTTATTAATACATTCCAGAAAATTCCACTTGAATCCATTTTTTTATCTTTACCGACAAAAACCCGTACTCGATAAATTATATTATTTTCTTTCGAGCACGGGTTTTTCTGGTCAAAGTGTATCTTGTTTTTACCACGAATGATTTTCCTTGGTTAACAATAATTGCTGTTTTACCGATATTCGCGGGTACTTTCATTTTCTTTTTCCCTCATAGAGGAAATAAGGTTATTCGATGGTATACTATTTGTATATGCATATTAGAACTACTTCTAACGTCTTATGCATTTTGTTATCATTTCCAATTCGACGATCCATTAATCCAATTAGAACAGGATTATAAATGGATTCATTTTTTTGATTTTCACTGGAGATTAGGAATCGATGGACTTTCCATAGGACCCATTTTACTCACGGGATTCATCACTACTTTAGCGACTTTAGCGGCTTGGCCAGTTACTCGAGATTCGAGATTATTCCATTTCCTCATGTTAGCAATGTACAGCGGTCAAATAGGGTTATTTTCTTCTCGAGATCTTTTACTTTTTTTTATCATGTGGGAGTTAGAATTAATTCCTGTATACCTACTTTTAGCCATGTGGGGGGGGAAAAAACGTTTGTACTCAGCTACAAAGTTTATTTTGTATACCGCAGGGGGTTCCATTTTTCTCTTAATGGGAGTTCTGGGTATGGGTTTATATGGTTCCAATGAACCAACATTAAATTTTGAAACATCAGCCAATCAATCGTATCCGGTGGCGCTGGAAATAATATTATATTTTGGATTTCTTATTGCTTATGCTGTCAAATTACCGATTATACCTCTACATACATGGTTACCAGATACCCATGGAGAAGCACATTACAGTACATGTATGCTTTTAGCCGGAATCTTATTAAAAATGGGAGCATATGGATTGGTTCGGATTAATATGGAATTATTACCCCGTGCTCATTCTATATTTTCTCCTTGGTTGATGATAGTAGGCGCAATTCAAATAATTTATGCAGCTTCAACATCCCCGGGTCAGCGCAATTTAAAAAAGAGAATTGCCTATTCTTCCGTATCTCATATGGGTTTCATAATTATAGGAATTGGTTCCATAACTGATACAGGACTAAATGGGGCCATTTTACAAATGATATCTCATGGATTTATTGGTGCTGCGCTTTTTTTCTTGGCAGGAACGAGTTACGATAGAACACGTCTTGTTTATCTTGACGAAATGGGAGGAATAGCTGTTCCAATGCCAAAAATATTTACAATGTTCAGTAGCTTCTCGATGGCTTCTCTTGCATTGCCTGGAATGAGTGGTTTTGTTGCAGAGTTGGTAGTATTTTTTGGACTAATTACGAGCCAAAAATATCTTTTAATCCCCAAAATCCTAATAACTTTTGTAACGGCAATTGGAATGATATTAACTCCTATTTATTCATTATCTATGTTACGTCAAATGTTCTATGGATACAAACAATTTAATTCTCCAAATTGTCATTTTTTTGATTCTGGGCCGCGAGAACTCTTTGTTTCAATCTGTATCTTTTTACCCGTAATAGGTATTGGTATTTATCCGGATTTCGTTCTCTCACTATCAATTGACAAGGTCGAAGCTATTATATCTAATTACTTTTATAGATCGTTTTCATAAATAAGTAAAATATAACATATAAAAAAATAGACAAAAAAGACTCATTTTTTTAATAGTTCGTTGTACAATGAAAACTAAATAAGTATTAAAGTATTTTTGTAGTTTTTAAGAACCATTTGAATCAAGTAGTGATTCAAATGGTTCTTAAAAACCCATACAAACTTTCTTTATATATGCTATTCCCATATATTGCGTATTGGATTTGTAAGACCTTTTCTTCAATTAGATGTTAATGCAAATGAACCATAACTATGCAGCCCTATTCCTAATAGATTTACTCCAAAATAGCATATCCAAATTATAAAAAATCCCATAGAAGCCACAATTGCAGAATTTGAGCCTTGCAAATTTTCATTTGTTCTAGTATGTAAATAAATTGCGAATATTGTCCAAGTAATAAATGCCCAAGTTTCTTTTGGGTCCCAATTCCAATATGATCCCCATGCCTCATTAGCCCATACTGCTCCTGAAAGAATACCTACGGTTAAAAATATAAATCCGAGACTAATGACACGAGAACTCCAACAATCCAATTGCTGGATTAATTGATACCTATGATAATTTCTAAATGCTTTAAAATTCTTGTTTTTTAATTTTAAAGCATTGCTTATTTCATTGGCGTATTTAAGTTCGACAAAGGGAAATGTCCCAATTTGTAATTGATTGCTTTTACATTTCAAAAAAATATTGATATTTTTTCGAAATGTAATGACTAGAAGAGCTACTGATAATAATGATCCACACAGAAGAGCTGCATAGCTCAATATCATCATACTTACGTGCATCATTAACCACTGCGATTGTAGAGCAGGTACTAATATTGTGGATTGATGCATTTCAGTTAAAAGGCCCGAAGTAGCAAATCCTTGGGTAAAAACTGCACTCGGCGCAGTTAGTTCATTTAAATGATTTTTATGGTTCCTAAAATAGGGAATCATATGAATAATGTAAAAACTCCACGAAAGGAACATTAATGATTCATACAAATCACTTAAGGGTAAATGTCCTGAATAAATCCAACGAATAACTAATAATCCTGTTATACATAAAAAAGCGGCTACCATTCCTTTTTCCGACGAATCATATAGCCCTACGATTTCGTGAACTAATAAGTTCATCAAATAAATCGTAATTACAATGGAAACAATCGACAAAGAAATGTGAGTTAATATATGTTCTAAAGTAAACAATATCATAAAAGTCCTAAAAGAAAGATGTCCCCCAACAATGGAATGGAAATCCGGAATTTAATTTTATACATTATAGGAGTTTTTATAGTATTTAGTTTACTAGTATTTTTTTATAAGATGCCGCCACTCGGACTCGAACCGAGATGCTCTAGCACTGCTTCCTAAGAGCAGCGTGTCTACCGATTTCACCATAGCGGCTTGCTCGACGAAATCATAATAGTACATCTATCTTCAATCGTCGAGATTGAAGGAGAAGGGCTCAATTCAATGCAATATCTTGAGAAAACAATAAAAAATATCTTTCTAAATCCCGTCCTCCCTATTTGAACATTCAATAACCGTTACCTTAATTGTAGTGTGATATGGTGTTAGTTTTAACAATTCAATGGCTCTTCACGCGGCTTAAGTTTTTATAGAATTGAAGAGTTAAACTAGATAATTATGTTCTCAATCCATGCCCATAATTTCCATTTTTTATACAATACACCATTCATTTTTCTTTTTTGCCGACTTCTTTTTCATTTATCCGATTTTTTTAATCGAATCAAAACAAAAAACACTTTTATAATCCCCTTCCCGGTGGAAAGTTATTTTGCAAAATAAAAAAGTTTTTATCAATGATCAATATGCTTTATTTTTCCAAAAATTTTTACGAATACTTTTTTTGGACATACATAGAAGTACATTTTTTCGGAACCGCTATTTAAAAATACAGAGGTTATTCATTAGTAATAGTTAAATGTATATGTAATAGTTAAAATATTATATATACATTTAACTATTACATATACATACAATATCCGAAGAAAGAATGATTTATACCGGCTAGTACTTACTAACTTACTATATAATATATAGTAATAGTAATATTTTTACTAATACTCTAAATCATCTATACCCTATATTTATTGTAGCTATATATTATCCCATATATGCATTTGTATATATACCCATGGTATCCCCGGATATAGAAATTGAATTTAAAAAAAGAAATAAAAAAGTTTCAGAACTCTTACCTAATTTAATAAAACTCGACTGTAAAATTCTAAAAATAGAATGAGACTAGTATCTGTTAATTTTAGTAGTTAATTTATTAATATGGTATGTGATAATAAAAAAAAGAGAGACCTTTTTTATGTTTATCGGTTTTTTTTTGGGGGGGGTCGTAGAATCCTATCAGAATCAAGTACTTATTTTGTTTTGGTATAATTTTTTTATATGGATTTAAATTAGATTTCTATTATTGTAATTGTAATAATGTAATAATTAAGTAATAAAATAACTTTTCAACATTGACTTCATTTTATTGACCAATCGTAACTTCTTTAAGAGCTGGTGAATCGGAAACAATTAAACAATTAATAAAAAAAGTTGAATTTTATTATGGAACATACATATCAATATGCGTGGATCATACCTTTAGTTCCCCTTCCAGTTCCTATAGCAATAGGGATGGGTCTTCTCCTTGTTCCGGCGGCAACAAAAAATATTCGTCGTATATGGGCTTTTCCTAGTGTTTTATTATTAAGTATAGTTATGATTTTTTCAGCGGATCTGTCTATTCAGCAAATAAATGGCAGTCCTATCTACCAATATGTATGGTCTTGGACAATCAATAATGATTTTTCCTTAGATTTTGGATACTTGATAGATCCACTTACTTCTATTATGTTAATATTAATTACTACTGTTGGAATAATGGTTCTTATTTATAGTGACAATTATATGTCTCACGACCGAGGCTATTTGAGATTTTTTGCTTATATGGGGTTTTTTAATGCTTCCATGCTTGGATTGGTTACGAGTTCAAATTTGATACAAATTTATATTTTTTGGGAATTAGTTGGAATGTGTTCCTATCTATTAATAGGTTTTTGGTTCACACGACCCCTTGCGGCAAGTGCTTGCCAAAAAGCCTTTGTAACTAATCGTGTAGGGGATTTTGGTTTATTTTTAGGAATCTTAGGTCTTTATTGGGTAACGGGGAGTTTTGAATTTCGGGATTTGTTCGAAATAGCTAATAATTTGATTGATAATAACGGGGCCAATTCTTTATTTCTTACTTTGTGTGCTTCCCTATTATTTGTTGGTGCGATTGCTAAATCGGCGCAATTCCCTCTTCATGTATGGTTACCCGATGCTATGGAAGGTCCTACTCCTATTTCGGCTCTTATACATGCGGCTACTATGGTAGCTGCGGGAATTTTTCTTGTAGCTCGACTTCTTCCTCTTTTTACAGCTATACCTTCCATAATGAATATAATTTCTTTGGTAGGTATAATAACAATACTATTAGGAGCTACTTTGGCTCTTGCTCAAAGAGACATTAAAAGAAGTTTAGCCTATTCTACAATGTCTCAATTGGGTTATATTATATTAGCTTTAGGTATGGGATCGTATCGATCTGCTTTATTTCATTTGATCACGCATGCTTATTCGAAAGCATTATTATTTTTAGGGTCTGGATCCATTATTCATTCAATGGAAACCCTTGTTGGATATTCTCCAGATAAAAGCCAGAACATGGCTCTTATGGGCGGTTTAACAAAATATGTGCCAATTACAAAAACTTCATTTTTATTAGGTACACTTTCTCTTTGTGGTATTCCACCCCTTGCTTGTTTTTGGTCCAAAGACGAAATTCTTAATGATAGCTGGGCGTATTCGCCCATTTTCGCAATAATAGCGTGTTTCACAGCAGGGTTAACAGCATTTTATATGTTTCGGATGTATTTACTTACTTTTGAAGGGCATTTAAACTTTAATTTTCAAAATTACAGCGGCAAAAAAAATAATGTGTTCTATTCTATATCCATATGGGGAAAAAAAGGAACGAAAAAAAAAAGAATTGGATTTTATCAACAATGAATAATAATGAAAGGGTTTCTTTTTTTTCGAAAAAAATATATCCAATTGATGCTAATGTAAGAAATATGATGCGACCCCTTATTACTATTAAGAATTTTGCCAATAAAAAAAATACCACATATCCTTATGAATCGGATAATACTATGTTATTGGCACTTCTTGTATTGGTCTTATTTACTTTGTTCGTCGGATCCATAGGAATTCCTTTTGGTCAAGGAAGAACTCATTTTGATATATTATCAAAATGGTTAACCCCGTCGATAAACTTTTTACATTCAAATTCTAACAATTCTAATTATTTTGATTGGTATGAATTTGTGAGAAATGCCATTTTTTCAGTTAGTATAGCTTTTTTTGGAATATTTATCGCGTTTC